AACGACCAAAAAAAACGAAAAACAAACGCTATTTTCATAAATGTTAGAGAAGATGTTTAAAAAATAAATTTTCTTAAGAAAATAATAACAATTAGAGAGGGAGTGAATTAAAACAAATTAGATAACAATTTAAATAATAACAATTAGAGAGGGAGTGAATTAAAACAAATTAGATAACAATTTAAATAAAACAAATTAGAGAGGGAGTGAATTAAAACAAATTAGATAACAATTTAAATAAAACAAATTAGAGAGAGAGTGAATTAAAACAAATTAGATAACAATTTAAATAAAACAAATTAGAGAGGGGGTGAATTAAAACAAATTAGATAACAATTTAAATAAAACAAATTAGAGAGGGAGTGAATTAAAAGAAATTAGATAAGCATTAAAAAAAACAATAAATTTCTTTAGAAAAAACATAGTAATGTCACGAAAAAAAATATCCAAGGTCTTCTGGCTAACAACATAGGTAATAATGCCAAAAAAAAGCCAAACATTAAGATACCGATTTTTATCAAATGTCAGGAAATCGACTGCTAAACAAGAGTTATTAATTGGATTTAAAACAGTGATTGTTAATTGGATTTATTTGTCGTACTTCAGCTAATAAACTCTCCAAATCGATCTGAATGCGATACAGAGCTCTTCATTTCGATCGCAAAACGCTCAAAATGGGTCCTGATAACGATAAAAAGACTACAAAACCCTCCCGTCACGCTGGATTTTGAGTTTGATGGTTTCTAGATAAAACATACATTTTTTAGACCTTTTATGCTTATCATTTATTAAGTAAAGAAGAAAATTTAAGATAGAAAACCGTGTATAAAGTTTATCTTAATGACTAACCTCCGTCACTTTAATCTAAATTTCTTCAATAAAACACCTATTTGAAAACATTCTTTTTATCATAGAGAAATAATATAAATAAACAAAGCTAACGGTGTTAATTTATAAAAAATTATCACATAAACAATTTTCGCCTGAACGAATAGATCCTCCTGACGGCCTTGAACCCCTTCATCACCTACGCGTTCAAACACGCTCTAATTTTTTCAAAAAATAACTTTTTTTTCAAAAAATAATTTTTTTTTTTAATAAAAATTCTTTTTAAAAAATAATTTTGTTTTATTAAAAAATAGTTTTTTTCTTAAAAAAAAAACAACAACAAGCTTGCCCTCTCGGAACTCGATTTTCATATGATAAATATTAAATAAAACTTTACCGAAGCTCTTCCTGGAGTTAGAACATTTATCTATAAAATAACTCACGTTGGATTGGAAATAATAAAGCGGAATAAACATAAGAATTAAAACTCTGAACATCCCCAAGAGATAGAGTGCGCCATCTGGGACTATAACCCCCTTGTACTCAGCAAAGAGAAAAATGACAGAATAGTAACCTTACCAAACCCTTTAACATCTAGCACATTATTACACCAACCCTAGCTCCCTGGAACTAAGCCACTCCCTTTACACTCCCCGCGCCGAAACAGGAGAGAGGATCATCACAAATACCAAAACCATTACTCTTAAGGTGTCAGCCCACTTAAAAGATGTTGGAGTCTTATTTTATGTAAAATACCCTGTACAGCAATATTTGAAATTTCTCGTCACAAAAAGAAGATTTCAATTTAAAACACAACTTGACTAGGACTCACCCCCGTACTTCACCCCTTGAAGGTCGTGTACCGCGTAAGCAAGAAATAACCCATTTATCCGTACAGTATCTCTGAATTAATATTTGTTTGAACCGACGAGCACGCTTACAACTGAAAAACAAATAAACAACCCACCACCACATGGATGAAGTGCACCCCTTGAAGGTCGTAATCCCTATACGGGTGGTTTCCTCAGTGACGTTCACCTTTCAATAGATCACTCTTTATTTTATTGTTCTTGCTTATTTAATTAGCCGCGTTGTTAAAGCAGCATTGTCGGTAAAATAAATAAACAAAAACCGAAAGCTAGTAAACACTACCGTTTAACAACTATATCGTAAAAAGGCTATAAAATACGACATACGATTATTTATATAATTTTTATCTTTACCATATAAAATCATGAATAATATTACAAAGGTAAAGCTAAGCCAAAAATTCCCATAACCCTTTTTTGAGACTCTTACGGTACTACTCTAGACGGTAATCTTAATAAAGAATCCGAAAATGTTGCTATTTTTTTATAAATTATTGGTATTAACCAAAATATAAAAGAAATAAGCAAAAGAGTCAATATAACCCATACAACAGAAAAGTTTTAAACTATGGTATGGGTGTTGTTATTTTTACTGAACATTGTAAAAATAACGTGAGTATTTAAAAATCTACGTTTTACAACAGCCCACTAAGAGAAACTATTGTTTCTTTGGATAAAATACACAAATATACCCAAACTTAGTTGATACTTAAGCTATTAACCCCGCAACTAACCCATACTAAATTTCGCACGATTTTGTGACAAATGTGTTCCATACAATACTTATCTTATGTGGGTTACTATTAAATAAATACTCAAAAAATTGCCATATATTTGACCAATAGCCTTGGCAACAAAATTAGAACTTGTTGTTACCAAAAACGGCCATTGTTCCTAACGTTGTTCTCGTTAGAAGCAGCATCTAGATACCGCAAAAAATATATGGACTTGCACACATAACCTGACTAATCGGTATATAACATAAAGGCTAAACTATTATATACAGTTATGCGCATTCTTTTTAATATTTCTAGTCGTCACTAAAAATAAAACAAATACCTGTCATTGAAACCTGACAAATAAACCAAAAGGGGAAATAAGTTTAAAAAAAAGAGTCGAATAAATCTTCCATAACTTTAAGCGTTCTAGTAGCCGCCCGCCCAAAACGAATATTAGACATAACTCTTTCAAACGTGGTTTTCTTTTTTCCTTCTTCTTCCCTAACAAGAGTATCTGTTGGGGAAAGACTTCCAGTCAAGTCTTCAAGACTTGCCCCTATGTCATCATTTTGAGAAAACACCTCTTCGTTAAGAAGGTCTTTAGCCAAAGTTGGTGGTCTACCCTCTTCTGCTAAACCTATCTCTGAATCCACATACCCCTCTTTCCGAGGCATGTGGGGAATGGGTATTTTTGCTTCAATTGTCGAAGCGAACACCTCTGGTTCATCCCCATGACCCAACACCGTACGATACACCTCAGGTGAACCCGAAGCTGGTCCCGAATCTACATACCCCTCTTTCCGAGGCATGTGGGGAATGGGTATTTTTGCTTCAATTGTCGAAGCGAATATCTCTGGTTCATCCCCATGACCCAACGCCGTACGATACACCTCAGGTGAACCCAAAGCTGGTCCCGAATCTACATACCCCTCTTTCCGAGGCATGTGGGGGATGGGTATTTTTGCTTCAATTGTCGAAGCGAACACCTCTGGTTCATCCCCATGACCCAACACCGTACGATACACCTCAGGTGAACCCGAATCTACATACCCCTCTTTCCGAGGCATGTGGGGAATGGGTATTTTTGCTTCAATTGTCGAAGCGAACACCTCTGGTTCATCCCCATGACCCAACACCGTACGATACACCTCAGGTGAACCCGAAGCTGGTCCCGAATCTACATACCCCTCTTTCCGAGGCATGTGGGGAATGGGTATTTTTGCTTCAATTGTCGAAGCGAATATCTCTGGTTCATCCCCATGACCCAACACCGTACGATACACCTCAGGTGAACCCAAAGCTGGTCCCGAATCTACATACCCCTCTTTCCGAGGCATGTGGGGGATGGGTATTTTTGCTTCAATTGTCGAAGCGAACACCTCTGATTCATCCCCATGACCCAACACCTCAGGTGAACCCGAAGCTGGTCCCGTATCCACACGCCCCCCGAAGAGAGGCATATGCGGGATGGGTATTTTTGCTTCGATTGTCGACGCAAAAATTTCTTCATCCCTAGCACTAGCCAACACCGTTTTGTCAAAATCGGTTGAAGGAGCTAACACTGGTTCCGAAGCCGAAGCAACCGGTGATCTCTCCTCTGTTAGATCAGCACCAACGCCCTTTGCAGGGATATTTGGTATTGCTATCTTTGCTTCAATTGTACCATCAAAGAATTTCTCCTCACCGGGTAGATTTGGAGATTGAATACTCCCACTTTCGATGGGAGTGCCTAAACTAGTTTCATTAAGATCTGCTGACTCAGTAGCAGATCTTAAAGTAATATTGGATCCCTCCGTGTTAGCCCCCTGGTCCACCAGGGGTCGAAAAGGGATACTTGGATTGATGTTGTTTTTCTCTAAAACCATAAGTAAATTATTTAAAATATAAAGGAATAACCAACTAACACAGAATAGCCATGAAATGAACTGAAACCCTTTTTAAGACTCTCACGATACTACTTTAGATGGTAGTATTCGTAAAGGTTTTGCGATTTTTGATAAACTATTGGTATTAACCAAAATAGTCAATCTAACCAATACAGCGGAAAGGTTTAAAACAATCACATGGTTATAAGCGTCGTTATTATTTAAACGGAACACTGTAAAAATAAAATGAGTATTTAAAAATCTACGTTTTACAACAGTCCATTAAGAGAAACTACCGTCTTTTTGGATAAAACACGCAAATATACCCAAACTTACTTGATACTTAAGCAGCCAACCCATACTAAACCTTGCATTGTTTTGTGACACGTGTGTCTTATACAGTACTTATTTTATGTAGGCTATTATTAAAAAATCAACAAAACTGCCATATAAGTGAACAATGGGCTCTCAATAACAAAATTAAAGTCCGTTGGTACCAAAAACAACCATTGTCCCTAACTTCGTTAAAAGCAGTGCCTAAATACTCCAAAAACTATATGGACTTACTCACACAACCTGACTAGTCAGTATATAATATAAAGGCTAAACTATCATATACAGTTATGCGTATTTTTTTATGTTTCTAATTACCACTAGAAATATAACAAATGCCTGGGATGAAACTTAACAAAGAAAACAAGTTTTAAAAAAAAGAATCGAATAAACCTTCGATAACTGTAAGCGTTCTAGAAACCGTCCGCCCAAACACTGGTCCCGAAGCCGAAGCAACCGGTGATCTTTCCTCTGTTAGATCAGCGCCAACCCTTTGGGGAGGATATTTGGTATTGCTACCTTTGCTTCAATTGTACAATCAAAGAATTTCCCCTCACTGGATAGATTTGGAGATTGAATACTCCCACTTTCGATGGGGGTCGCTAAACGAGTTTCATTAAGGTCTGCTACCTAAGTAGCAGACCTTAAAATAAAATTGGGTCCCACCAAGGGTCGAATAGGGATACTTGGATTGATGTTGTTTTTCTCTAAAACCATAAGTAAATTATTTAAAATATAAAGGAATAACCAACTAACACAGAATAGCCATGAAATGAAATGAAATGAAACCCTTTTTTAAGACTCTCACGATACTACTTTAGATGGTAGTATTCGTAAAGGTTTTGCGATTTTTGATAAACTATTGGTATTAACCAAAATAGTCAATCTAACCAATACAGCGGAAAGGTTTAAAACAATCACATGGTTATAAGCGTCGTTATTATTTAAACGGAACACTGTAAAAATAAAATGAATATTTAAAAATCTACGTTTTACAACAGTCCATTAAGAGAAACTACCGTCTTTTGGATAAAACACGCAAATATACCCAAACTTACTTGATACTTAAGCAGCCAACTCATACTAAACTTTGCATTGTTTTGTGACACGTGTGTCTTATACAGTACTTATCTTATGTAGGCTATTATTAAAAAATCAACAAAACTGCCATATAAGTGAACAATGGGCTCTCAATAACAAAATTAAAGTCCGTTGGTACCAAAAACAACCATTGTCCCTAACTTCGTTAAAAGCAGTGCCTAAATACTCCAAAAACTATATGGACTTACTCACACAACCTGACTAGTCAGTATATAATATAAAGGCTAAACTATCATATACAGTTAGCGTATTTTTTTATGTTTCTAATTACCACTAGAAATATAACAAATGCCTGGGATGAAACTTAACAAAGAAAACAAGTTTTAAAAAAAAGAATCGAATAAATCTTCGATAACTGTAAGCGTTCTAGAAACCGTCCGCCCAAACACTGGTCCCGAAGCCGAATCAACCGATGATCTTTCCTCTGTTAGATCAGCGCCAACCCCTTTGGGGAGGATATTTGGTATTGCTACCTTTGCTTCAATTGTACAATCAAAGAATTTCCCCTCACTGGATAGATTTGGAGATTGAATACTCCCACTTTCGATGGGGGTCGCTAAACGAGTTTCATTAAGGTCTGCTACCTAAGTAGCAGACCTTAAAATAAAATTGGGTCCCACCAAGGGTCGAATAGGGATACTTGGGATTGATGTTGTTTTTCTCTAAAGCCATAGGTAAATTGTTTTACCTAAAAAGACATAACCAACTAACACTTAATAGCCATTAGACGAACTGAAACCCTTCTTTAAGACTCTCATGACACTACTTTAGACGGTTGTATTAATAAAGGTTTTGCAATTTTTGATAAATTATTGGTGCTAAGCAATATAATCAGTTTAACCCATACAGCGGAAAGGTTTAAAACGGTCACATGGTTATGAGTGTTGTTATTATTTAAACTGAACGATGTAAAAGTGAAATGAATATTTAATAACCTACATTTTACAACAGCCCATTGAGAGAAACTATCGTCTTTTTGGATAAAACACACGAATATACCCAAACTTACTTGATACTTAAGAAACCAACCCGCACTAAATTGCGCACTGTTTTGTCACAAGTGTGTCTCATACAGTACTTGTTTTATGTAGACTACACTATTAAAAAATCAACAGAACTGACATATAAGTGAATAATAGGTTCAGTAACAAAATTAAAGCCCGTTGGTACCAAAAACAATCATTGTCCCTAACTTCGTTAAAAGCAGTACTTAAATGCTGCAAAAACTATATGGACTTAGTCACATAGCCTGACTAGCCAGTATATAATACAAAGACTAAACTATTATACACAGTTACGCGCGTTTTTTATATATTTCTAGTAGTAACTAGAAATATAAAAAATGCCTAGGATGAAAGTTAACAAACAAAATAAGTTTTTAAAAAAAGAACCGAATAAATCTTCGATAACTGTAAGCGTTTTAGAAACCGTCCCCCCGACACTGGTCCCCGAAGCCGAAGCAACCGATGATCTTTCGTCTGTTAGATCAGCACCAACGCCTTTGGCGGGATATTTGATATTGCGTCAAGTGTACAACCAAAGAATCTCTCCTCACTGAGTAAATTTGGAGATTGAATACCCCCCACTTTCAAGAGGGGTCGCTTAACGAGTTTCATTAAGATCTGCTAATGGGGCCCCTCCTCTGTGTTAGTCCTCTGATCTACAAGGGGTAGAAAAGGGATGCTCGGAATGACGTTTTCATTATTTAAAACCATAGTGTAATTTTTTTAAAAAAATTAAATAACCAACTAACCTAATACTTAACAACATAAAGATTAATATACATAAAACGAACTGAAACGCTTTTATTAAAAAGAGGCCTAAGAAACACAAAACTTACCTAATTAACGTGTTTAAAAACGTTGATTATCTACTTCAACAAAAAGATAGCATTTAACACACCGCTAACAAGTCACTCGAGTAATATAAACAACAATAAAAAGCAAAAATGCCTCCAACATTCCAGTGTACTTGCCTCTTGCTTTATTTTAAAAAGTTATTAGGGCTATTTCGCTACCATACCGTTTAGTTAAAAGACCTTCTGTCGTGTATACTAGCTTACAACAAAACACTGTTAGCCGTCTCCGCCCCCATACCTTTATGATCGAGGGCTCTTATTGTTACCGGGCAAAGATTGCACTTTGCCCTTATCTATTTAAAAAATGCTTGGTGTTACCAAAAAATTTTAACAATAGGTTCCATTAGAGACCACAAACCCTAATACGACAAAACTTACCAGTACCGCCCTCAACCTTACTTTATCAATATTTATAAAAGTTATACACCCTTTGGTGCTCTAGACATAGACTTCGGTTGAGGCAACTATCTATCTTAGGACGACCAAGCATGGTGGGAGAAGTTATTATTAGCATACGACTGTGTACCTAATAACGAATTTCCACCCGTTATTCTTAAACCTACTAGACACAAAAGATTCGACCCAAAGATACTTTTGGCGAATAGCCCGTACCATGGTGTGCTTATGTGAGTTGCCAAATACTGCCTGTTCTAGGTCTATTAAGTGTTATGAGTATCTTTTAAGTCGAGAAATTTTGCTGTAGTTTTGTCCCATACCTAAAAACACTATGTATGTTTCTTTTTTTTTACTTCGTGTGTGAGAGGTTGACAAATTGTTTCGGCGATTATTTCGAATACAACCTAACGCTCAACGAAAAATTGCAAGCCTTTTCGTAATGTCAAATAGGGAGGGACGTTCTCTAGTCTTTGGTTAAAAATAGCTTTGGAAAGATTTTTTTCCTCTTAATAACCCCCCTCTCTCAAAGTGATAAGAAAACGCCTGCAGCTAATTTTACTACAACAACAGGCTTCAAAGACTTACCGTAAAATGTTTCAGTAGGCGAAAGGTTGCCTCTTGGGAGGGAGGAGCAAACTACCGTGTAAAAAACCTTTAATCAACACCCACCTTGATACAGTTATTTCGGAAATCTTTAAGACCGTTATAAATCAGTCTCATTTTTTTCTTAAGGGAGTTTCTACATACTTAACTAAGTGTCTCAAGAGGTTATAGTGTTGATATATACTTCTTTGTCTTAAGATGTTAGCGCTGTAAAAAACTAACAGTCTGACACATAAAGCCCCCGTAAGGATCAAAAGGGGAGGGCCCCTGTGAAAACCAAAATACTTTGACGCTAATAAAGTACGTATCTCATGTAAAACAAACAGCCTAGCAAATAAGAAAAGCTTTTTATTAAAATATTACTCTTAAAAGACCGGGCAACAACGGCGACCTTGGGCAGTAGGTTTCACAATTATAACAACAAAAGAGATAGTGGCCGCAGATCCACAGAAATAACGCACACTCTAGATCAGAAAGATACCCAAAAAATAAAGTGGGTATATCGAAGACTGGGTTAGTGTATAACTACGAAGAAAACAAGGCTAAGCAAGCACAAAAAACAGACCTAGGGACGGCCACTGATATTCCACACAGCGCGACCCAACCCCAGAAAACGAGACATTTGTGATTTAATTTAGCTAAAACAAACTAGTTATCAAAGGCGAGACATTTGTGATTTAACTTAACTAAAACAAACCAAACCAAACTGGTTATCAAAGGCAGGGCGTTTGTGATTTAATTTAGCTAAAACAAACCAAACTGGTTATCAAAGGCGAGACGTTTGTGATTTAATTTAGCTAAAACAAACCAAACTGGTTATCAAAGGCGAGACGTTTGTGATTTAATTTAGCTAAAACAAACCAAGCTGGTTATCAAAGGCAGGACGTTTGTGATTTAATTTAACTAAAACAAACCAAGCTGGTTATCAAAGGCAGGATGTTTGTGATTTAATTTAGCTAAAACAAACTAGTTATCAAAGGCGAGACATTTGTGATTTAATTTAACTAAAACAAACCAAACTGGTTATCAAAGGCAGGACGTTTGTGATTTAATTTAGCTAAAACAAACTAGTTATCAAAGGCAAGACGTTTGTGATTTAATTTAACTAAAACAAACCAGACTGGTCATCAAAAGCAGGACGTTTGTGATTTAATTTAGCTAAAACAAACTAGTTATCAAAGGCAAGACGTTTGTGATTTAATTTAACTAAAACAAACCAGACTGGTCATCAAAGCAGGACGTTTGTGATTTAATTTAGCTAAAACAAACTAGTTATCAAAGGCGAGACGTTTGTAATTTAATTTAGCTAAAACAAACTAGTTATCAAAGGCGAGACATTTGTGATTTAATTTAACTAAAACAAACCAAACTGGTTATCAAAGGCAGGACGTTTGTGATTTAATTTAGCTAAAACAAACTAGTTATCAAAGGCAAGACGTTTGTGATTTAATTTAACTAAAACAAGTCATCAAAAGCAGGACGTTTGTGATTTAATTTACTAAAACAAACCAAACTGGTTATCAAAGGCAGGACGTTTGTGATTTAATTTAGCTAAAACAAACTAGTTATCAAAGGCAAGACGTTTGTGATTTAATTTAACTAAAACAAACCAAGCTGGTTATCAAAGGCAAGACATTTGTGATTTAATTTAACTAAAACAAACCAGACTGGTCATCAAAAGCAGGACGTTTGTGATTTAATTTAGCTAAAACAAACCAAACTGGTTATCAAAGGCAGGACGTTTGTGATTTAATTTAGCTAAAACAAACCAAACTGGTTATCAAAGGCAGGATGTTTGTGATTTAATTTAGCTAAAACAAACTAGTTATCAAAGGCGAGACATTTGTGATTTAATTTAACTAAAACAAACTGGTTATCAAAGGCAGGACGTTTGTGATTTAATTTAACTAAAACAAACCAAACTGGTTATCAAAGGCAAGACATTTGTGATTTAATTTAACTAAAACAAGCCAAGCTGGTTATCAAAGGCAAGATGTTTGTGATTTAACTTAGCTAAAATAAGCTGATTTAGTTATCAAAGACAAGATATTTAAAATTAAAACTGGGTTTATTTAATAAATAAATATAATAATTTATTTAATAAATATATATATAATATAATAAATATAATAATTTATTTAATAAATATATATATAATATAATAAATATAATAATTTATTTAATAAATATATATATATATAATAATTTATTTAATAAATATATATATAATATAATAATTTATTTAATAAATATATATATAATATAATAAATAAATAATTTATTTAATAAATATATATATAATATAATAATTTATTTAATAAATATATATATAATATAATAAATACAATAATATATTTATTAAATAAATTATTAATATAGGTTTTATTTTTAAAAGAGAACCTCTGCTTCTCTTTTGTTGTAAATTTATTAGAATTACTTGAAGAATAGCGTGTTTTTTTATTTTAAAATTTGTCTCTTTTTCTATTTATCGATTAAAATTTTTTTTATCTTTTGGATACATTCAGCAGGATTTGAACCTACACATTCGAGTTCGAAGCCCGAGACTCTGTCCGATTGAGCTATGAATGCTATTATTATTATTCAATTATTAAATAATCGAATATTTGGTCGTATAGTAGATGATTAAAATAAATCTATTATACATTCTTTTTAAATAGTGTAAAATTAAATACTCTAAACTCTTGACTTAATTCTAGTGGTTCATAAATGACTCGTTTCTGACTATCATCATAGCGGACCTCATTATAACCACTTAGAGGAAAATCTTTACGTAATGGGTAGCCATCAAAGCCATAATCTGTCAATATTCGACGTAAATCTGGGTGATGTTCGATGAAAACACCGTGCATGTCCCAAATTTCCCGCTCAAACCAGTTTGCGCTTTGGTATAAAGGGTTTAATGATTCTAAAGGAGTTAACTCATCAACACATACTTTAATTTTTAGTCGATTGCTGTATTTTATACTTAATAAACTATAAATAACTTCAAAACGTTCTTTTTTTTGAGGGTAATCTATTACAAAAATGTCTATTAAAATTTTGAATAGATATTTTTCATGGTTACGCAAAAATAATGTCACGTTTTTTAGTTGTGTTGGTTGAACCTGAATTTCTATTTCGTTAAATGATTCTTTAACAATGATAACATTGTCTTTTAATAATTGTTCTAATGATTCTTTAAAAGTAAATGACATAAATTTTTTTTAAGTTACTGAGTTGTCCTATAGAATATACAGGAAATAGTATAAGATTTATAATATATGCTTTGATTTTGTACAGTTAATAAGTCCTGTGTAAAAAAGCGTTTTTTAAATATTTTTATATAAGGTAGTGTTTTATTTTGAAAACCAAACAGCGACTGTTTTAGTTCTTTTTATCTTTTTTTGTAGTTGTAAGATTCCATATAATAAAGCTTCTGCTGTCGGAGGACAGCCTGGTACAAAAATATCTACAGGTACAATTCGATCACAACCTCGAACAACTGAGTATGAGTAATGATAATAACCACCGCCATTTGCACAGCTTCCCATTGAGATCACCCATCTTGGTTCAGCCATTTGATCGTAAACTTTTCTTAATGCAGGCGCCATCTTATTTGTTAATGTTCCTGCTACAATCATTACATCTGATTGTCGTGGGCTAGCTCTAAAAATAATACCAAATCGATCAAAATCATATCGACTAGCACCTGCGTGCATCATTTCTACAGCACAGCATGCTAATCCAAACGTCATCGGCCATAAAGACCCTTTTCGAGCCCAATTTAATAAATCATCAATTTTTGATATAACGTATTCAGTTTTATTTAACATCTATATTTTTTTTTAACAAGAGAACAAGGATTTGAACCTTGAGCAATGGTTTTGGAGACCACTATTTTACCAATTAAACTATTCTCCCTTTACCCTCTACGAGGTTTGAACTCGTGTTTACACCGTGAAAAAGTGATGTCCTAACCACTAGACGAAGAGGGTTTTTATGTTTAGAAAGATTTGAACTTTCGACCTTCAGGTCCGCAACCTGAAACTCTATCCACTGAGCTATAAACATTAGCTAAATATTATTATATACTGGAATGGAAGGATTTGAACCTTCGAATGCTGATATCAAAAACCAGTGCCTTAACCTCTTGGCGACATTCCAATATTTAGACCTAGAAAGAATTGAACTTTCAACCTCACGCTTATCAGGCGTGTGTTCTAACCGTTGAACTATAGATCTTTGTATTCTTTATGTAAAGAATACAGTAAAATTTAATGTAAATTAATAGCATCACTTAAATATAAACATGTTAATGTTGTCCAAACATAAGCTTGTAAAAATGCAATTGCTAATTCTAAACCAGTAATTGCTATTATTACTGCTAACGGGAATAATTGAATTATAAAGAAAATTCCTCCAGCCGCAAGCATTTTCCAACCGAAAGTAGCTAAAATTTTTAATAAAGTATGACCAGCCATCATATTTGCAAATAATCGAACAGACAATGCTACAACACGAAATACATATGAAATTAATTCAATTGGTACTAGTAAAGGAGCTAATGCTAAAGGAGCACCTGGCGGTAAAAACAGACTAAAAAAATGTAAACCATGACGTTTTAAACCAATAATATTCAAGCCAACAAAAGTCATCATACCTAAACTAAACGTAAATATTAAGTGACTCGTTACTGTAAATGTATATGGAATCATACCTAAAAGATTACAAAAGAAAATAAAGATAAATGTTGTAAAAATAAATGGGAAAAAACGCGCTCCTTTTGTACCTAAAGACTCAAAAATCATATTTTGAATAAATTCAAATAACATTTCAGAAATTGTTTGCCAGCGATTCGGGATTATAGTACTTTTGTACGTAGTAAACTGAAAATAACACATTATTATAAAAATTGTTAAAAATACAAACAAACTTGAATTTGTAAATGCAAATTTACTGCCAATTATAAGTGAAAATAAAGGAATAATTTCAAATTGTTCTAATGGAGAGAAAATCATAAATTTTATTTTTGTAAGCTAAGAGCGGATTTGAACCGCTATTAAAAGATTTGCAATCTTTTACATTACCATTATGTTACCTAGCCGAATTTAATCTTAATTAATTAAACTCGTCGTTTTTTTCTTACGCGACAACCGTTATGAGGAATTGGTGTAATATCTTTTATATTTATTATTTTCAATTTTGCCATAGTAATTCCTCTTAAACAAAGCTCACGCCCATTACCAAAGCCTTTTACCAAAACATATACGGATCGAATACCAGCTTTGTATGCTTTTTTACTTAAAAGATTTGCTGTATTTTGAGAAGCAAAACCTGTAGAACGTTTTGACCCTTTTAATCCTATGGTTCCTCCAGAACCTGAGAATAAAATATTGCCTTTAAGATCACTAATGACAATTAATGTATTATTAAATGTAGAGTTTACATGGAAAATAGCTGGTTTTATAAGATTGCTTATATTTGTTATTTTTGCACTCATAAGTATTTATCTTCGATTCAATGTTTTTTGTATATGGCGAATACCTCGATAACATTTTATATTAATTAAATTTGTAATATCTGACCGATATTTTTGTCTTAAATTATTTTCTACAATTAAATTATTTTGTTCAATTAATTTTATTAGTTTAACAAAGTAGTTTTGATTAAGGTCTTTAACCTTGCAATCTTTTCCTATATTGAGCTTATTACATAAAAATAATGTTTGATATTTATTTAAACCATATATTTTAGTTAAAGCTATATAAACTTTTTTTTTATTTTCTAAAGTATTTCCTAAAATTTGTACCATGTGTTGTTTTTATATTTTTTTACCTATTTTTAAACGTTTTTCTTCATTTTCAAGAAAAATACCTTTCCCTTTATAATTATCTGTCTTTCGAGCGAGTTTTATTTTTAAAGCTAAAGCTTTTACATCGTCTTTTTTAATACCTCGTATAAGTATCAATGTAGGATTTAAACAAAAGACAGTGACTGATTTTGGGATAATAAATCTAAGATCTTTTGCTAAATCGATTTTTATTATTAAAATTTGTTGCTTATTAGAATCGAAATAAACCCATGACCGAAAACCGATACCTGATAGATTTAATTTAATGAAATAATACTTATTAACATTCTTTAAAATTGAATCTAAGACTTTTTCATTTTGTAGACATTCTAGATTTTGATTAAGTTTTAGTGTCTGATTTGACAATATTAATTTAATGTCTTGAAATGTTTTGTTTAAATGATAAATAAGTCGACCTTTTTGACCTATGACTATGAGCATGTTTTTATGGTTTACTATCTTTGTATTAGATATCATTTGGTAAGTTTTTGTTGAGTTTGACATTTTTTATTTGATTTTAAATAGTATTTTACCGCCTTTTTGGTATTTAAAAGCTGTTTCATTAGTAATAATCCCTTTAGTTGTAGACATGATTATTAAGCCTTTTCCGTTATAGTTTTTAACTAATTCATCTTTTTTTATATTAAAATTCGATTTAGGAAAAGAAGCTGCCGATATTTCTTTGATAGTTGGCAGGTCATTCTTATATTTGATTAAGATGCATAGCATCTTTTTTTTATTAATTCGTTTTAAAAAAAAACCACGAACAAAACCCTCGTTATATAGTAATGTGACTATTGAAAATAAAGTTTTTGTGTATGGTTGAATTATATTGTTTTTACCTGCTTTTTGACTATTACGTATATTCGTTAATAACGAAAAAATAGTATTAATTTGCATAAATTTATTCTTTAATAAAGTTTTTAGGTCAAGTAGGAATCGAACCTACAACGGATCCATTATGAGTGGACTATTCTACCTTTAAATTATTGACCTTGTTTTCTTTTTTTGTTAAATGAAAACTTTTTTTTAAATTTTAATAAATGAGGTTCTTCTGCTCCGCTTAACGAAAGTCCCGTTTTATTAAACTGCCATATTTTATGTGAACGAATATCTACATCTAATTTGAAATAGACATTTTTTGATATATAATCTATATTTATAATTGAACCATCCGTTAATTGTAAATATTTTTTTTTTTCTATTTTAAATTGATTTTTCATTTTTCTTTATTTGTAATATATTTAAAATATCGATTATTTTGTGTAATGGGGTTTTGATTATTTTCATAAATTTATATGGTTCTGATTTTAGTTGTGTATAAAATAAAATATTTTTTGTATTTAATAAAATATTTATAAAGTTTCTTTGATTACCCGTATTTATAAATGTCTTAAAATAAAAAGGACAAACAAATCGTCCTTGAATAAATACACCAATAATATTTATTTTTTTTTCTTTTATTTTTTTTAAAGTAACTTTAACATTCGAAAAATCTGATTTAAGTGGTATTGAGATATTAGCTAGATTTCCTTGAAATAAATTATAAAAAGATTTATTTTTTATTTTTGAAAATATGCCTAATTTTTTAACACTTTGATTTGATATATACCGAAAAGAAACATTTATCGGATTGAATTCATGTTTCAATCTGACTTGTTCTTTACAAGACATTGGTTTCATTTGACATATAAAAAAAATATGCGAATGATTAAATTTTGATTTTAATGAATAATTTTGTGTATAAAGTTTAATAGAGCGATAGTCCATAGTTTTTTTTTATTTGGCAAATAGTGAGAATTGAACTCACGACATTTAAAATCACAATTTAATGTTCTACCGACTGAACTATATCTGCCTTTTATCTATTTTTTAGTATTTGATTCATTTAAAAAAATAAATCGAGATGCTAATTTTCTCAAAACTTGATTTACTCTTCTTTTTAAGTTTTTTTGAGATACAACTATTACTGTTTTTTTAATATCTAAAGATACTATCTGAAATAAATTTATTTGGCCTATAATGCTTGGTATAGAGTGGCTCATAGGAAGAAACGCAACGATGCCACAAAACCCAATAGCCATACCACCTTTTATAGAATTTAATATACGTCCTTTTATAAAATATTTATTTTTATAAGTTTGTTTTAAAATATTCCAGGTAAATTTTTTATTTTGATCTTTTTGGACAGTAGTTGTGTTTACTGTAATTGTATTAAAAAGACTTTCTATTGAATTTATCCGTAATTGGATGTAGTCATTTTTCTTTGGTTGTAAAAAATGTATTGTTTCTTTTGAGAGATTTACATCATACTTTAACTCTGTCGAAATATCTATCTTACTAGATTGATTCATTTTTACTTGGCTTTCTATTACTCTGTTTCGTTCTATTCGAAAACATGGTAATGCTTTTTTTATTTTATTCGTTTGCTTAATTGTAAACCGATTATTATTTATTATTTTAATCATTTTTATAATATTTTTTTTTAAACGGGATAGTAGGATTTGAACCTACGAAACTCTACACCCAAAATAGATGCGATAACCAAACTACGCGACATCCCGTTTTGATTAATTTTAAATTAATTAATCATTTTTTTAAAATGATGATAAAAAATTGCTCATATATGAATGCATTTCTTTTTCTAGATCTGGGCTAATCGCCTTTTCTGTTCTAATTTTTTCTAAAATAGGGTTTCCTGTAATAGATGTTAATAACTGTTCTTCAAAAGCTTGAATTCGTGAAGTCTCAACTTTATCTAAATAACCTTTTACCCCAGCGAATAAAACACATACTTGTTGCTCAATCGTTAGTGGTGAAAATTGATTTTGTTTTAATAACTCTGTTAATTTTCCACCTCGATTTAATAAGTGTTGTGTTGCTGCATCTAAATCTGATCCAAATTGAGCAAATGCCGCAACTTCCCGGTATTGTGCTAATTCCAGTTTTAGTGTACCTGCTACTTGTTTTATTGCTTTAATTTGAGCAGCAGAACCTACTCGACTTACTGATAAACCAACGTTTAGAGCTGGTCGAATACCTTTGAAAAAAAGTTCTGTTTCAAGAAAAATTTGTCCATCAGTAATAGAAATTACATTTGTTGGAATATAAGCTGATACATCTCCTGCTTGTGTTTCAATTACAGGTAAAGCTGTCAAAGACCCTAAACCAGCGTCTTTTCCCATTTTAGCTGCGCGTTCTAAAAGGCGTGAGTGTAAATAAAAAACGTCACCTGGAAAAGCTTCGCGCCCTGGTGGACGACGTAATAATAATGACATTTGGCGATACGCTACAGCTTGTTTACTTAGATCATCAAAAATTACTAAAGCATGCATACCGTTATCACGAAAATATTCTCCCATAGTACACCCAGTATAAGGCGCTAAAAATTGTAATGGAGCAGCATCTGAAGCCGTTGAAGCTACAATAATACTATAATTTAATGCACCAGCATTTTGTAGTACTTTAGTAACTTGAGCTACTGTAGACCGTTTTTGTCCTACTGCAACATAAATGCAGTATAATTTATTAGTCTCATCTCCTGAGTCATGAATTGCTTTTTGATTAATAATTGTATCTACTGCCACAGCTGTTTTCCCTGTTTGTCGATCACCAATAATTAATTCTCGTTGTCCTCGTCCTACGGGTACTAACGCATCGACTACTTTTAAACCTGTTTGCATCGGTTCATGGACTGATTTTCGTGGAATTATTCCAGGGGCTTTAATCTCAACTCTAGACCGAATTGATGTAGCTATGTTACCTTTTCCATCAATAGGATTACCAAGTCCATCAACAACACGACCTAATAATTCTTTTCCTACTGGCACATCTACGATAAAATTTGTTCGTTCCACAATATCACCTTCTTTAATGAAACGATCATTACCAAAAATTACAATACCAACATTGTCTGTTTCTAGATTTAAAACCATCCCTTTAATACCAGAAGCGGGGAAAAGACACATTTCTCCAGCCTGTACTCCAGTTAAACCGTAAACACGAGCAATTCCATCACCAATTGTTAGAACACGCCCTACTTCATTAATATTTACGTCTGAATAATAATTTGTTAAACGTTCTTCAATAATTCCTGTTAATTCTTTTGCTGAAAAAACCATGTTTTTTTCATTTTTATTAAACTGTCTAAGAGGAGATTTGAACTCCTGACTTAAAGATTTTCAGTCTTTCGCTCTACCCCTGAGCTACTTAGACATTAGTATGGAAAACAATTGTTTTCCATGTTAGATACATAAACATAAAATTCCATTATGAATGAACAATATTAATGGTGCTGGCCAGAAAAAGAAAATTATTAATAAAATTGAACAAATACTTAGTATAAGTGACTTTTCTTTATCAATATCCAATAAAATTATATTTGTACCTGGTTTATCAAAAAAAATGATTTTAATTATACGTAAATAATAAAAACATGCGACAGCACTCATTAATGCTGCAAAAATAGTTAAACTATATAAAGACATGTTTAAAGCAGCAAAAAATATAAATAATTTGCTAAAAAAACCTGCTAATGGTGGTATACCACACATTGAAAAGAAAACTATAGCAAAAACAAGGCTAATAGGTAGATTAGCTAAGTATAACCCGGCCAAATCATTTAAATATTTTATTTTATTTAGATGGTTTTTTGTTCGAACCGACAATAATATTGTAAATGATAAGATAGTCATTATTATATATATAATTGAATAAAAAAATGCTGCGTAAATACCTTCTAAAGAACCACAACTTATCCCAATTAAAATATATCCAGAATGGGCTATTGAGCTATATGCTATTAAACGTTTAACTTTTTTTTGAATTAAAGCTCCAAATGTTCCAATTAGTATAGAGAAAATGGAACATAAAATTAAAACTTCTTCCCACGGAAAATATAGATTATAAAAAACATAAAACAATAGTCGCACTAATAAACTAACCAACGCTATTTTAGGGACTATTGCAAAAAAAGCAACAACTGATGTAGGAGCACCCTCGTATACATCAGGTACCCATAAATGAAATGGAGCTACTGCTAATTTAAATAATATTCCTATTGTTACAAAAACAAATCCAACAATGATGATAATGCTATAAAATAGAGAGTTTTCTTTTATTCCTGTAAAAATATGAAATAGTTGCTCAAAATTAGTCGTTCCTGTGAATCCATATACCAAAGAGCACCCAAATAATAAAAATCCTGATGAAAATGCTCCTAAAATGAAATACTTTAGGCCAGCTTCAGTAGAAAATTCAGAGGTTCTTTTTAAACATGCTAATATATATAAACAAAAACTTTGTAATTCTAAAGCTAAATATAATGATATTAAATCATATGATGATATCAATAATAATATCCCTGAGCATGCCAATAATATTAGAATAACATATTCAAAATAGTTAAAATTTTCTATTTTATTATATTGAGTAATTATTAAAAGAACAATTATTGTTGAAACTAACACAATAGTTTTTATTAATGTAGTGAAATTATCAATAATTAATAAATTGTTAAAAATAACAGCTTCTTGTAATATATTAGAGGTCGTTAGTATTAGCATAAAAAATAATGTTTGAATACTTAACCAAGTAACATTTTTAACTATTACGGGGTAATGTAAATGAGGAGATGTGCTATAAATTACTGCGTAAACGATTAATATATTTATAATAAAAATTAAATATATTTCGCTTATAGCAGCAATCCAATCAATGTCAAAAGTAAATTCCATATTAAATTTTTATCTAAATTAATTCAATAACATTTGATACGCTACTATGCATAGCACTTAAAAAGATTTCTGGATAAACGCCAAGCCATAATGTAAAAATAACTAGTGGGGTTAAAACTGCGACTTCACGTCTATTCATATCAGTATATTGGGTAATGTAATGTGTTTTCAACTGCCCAAATAATACTCGATTACACAGCCATAATGAATACGCAGCACTTAAAATCATCCCTAATGATATAAAGAACGCAACAGGAGTACAACTTTGAAAAGCACCAACTAAAACTAAAAGTTCGCCTGTAAAACTACTCGTTCCAGGAAATCCTAGATTGGCAACAGAGAAGAATACGAAGAATATCGCAAAAACAGGCATTATTTGACCTAATCCTGTGTAATATTTTATTAACCGTGTGTGATGACGATCATATAAAATACCGATGCATAGGAATAATCCACTCGATACAAAACCATGACTCAACATAATTAAAATACTTCCTTCTAACCCTTGTAAATTTAAAGTAAAAATTCCTATTGTTACAAAACCCATATGTGCCACAGAAGAATAAGCAATAATTTTTTTTAGATCTATTTGCCTTAATGTTGTTAAAGATGTATAGATAACAGCAATTACGCTTAAAGTATATACTAAAGGTGTAAAATATACGCTTGCATAAGGAAATAGACTTAAAGAAAAGCGAACTAATCCGTATGTTCCCATTTTCAGTAGAATTCCAGCTAAAATAACAGATCCTGCTGTTGGTGCTTCTACATGAGCTTCGGGTAACCAAATATGAAAAGGTACCATTGGTACCTTAACAGCAAATGACGCAAAGAAGGCTAGCCATAAAAATAATTGTTTAGTTTCAGAGAACTCTGCGTTTAATAATAATTGAAAATCAGTAGTACCTGTCTCAAAATAAATTAAAAAAATAGCTAATAGCATTAAAATGGAACCTACCAAAGTGTATAAAAAAAATTGATAAGCAGCTTTAATTTTTCGAGTACGCGAACCCCAAATACCAATTATAAAAAACATTGGGATTAAAATTGCTTCAAAAAAAATATAAAACATTAAGATGTCTAATACAGAAAAAACAAAAATTAGAAAAATACCCATCATTAAAAAACAGATATAATACTCTCTTTCGTTTTTTTTTATCGAATCCCAACTAGTTAAAATACAAACAGGAATTAAAAATGTACTTAAAATTATAAAAAAAAGTGATATTCCATCAATACCAATAAATATATTTAAATTAAATATTGGTAACCATTCCAAAAATTCAATAAATTGGAATTTACTCGTTGAATTATCAAACAATATAAATAAAAATAAAGAATATATAAAAGTAACAGAAGAAGTTAAAAAAGCAATTGCTTTTATTAAGTTTGTATTAGTTTTGGGTATACTAAGAATTATGAAAATTCCACAAATGGGAAGTATGATTAACCATGACAATATAAAATCAAACATATTTTCTTATTTTGACGATGTTTTTGTTTTTACATAGAAAAAATTTGTAAAAAGCAGCCCTATTATAAATAAAAAGTATACGTGAATATCGATAAAAGGGTGAAAAAAATTAAAATTGGTTATTTTTATAACTATAAAAATAACGCCAACAAATATTAATGAAGCGTATTGGTGGATTAAACCAGATTGTAAGCTAATAACTTGTTTTCCTATGTTTGTCGTTAAATTAATTATTCCTTTTGGGCCTATTACTTCAATAATTCCTTTATCTAATTTTTTATAAGTAATTGAATAACCAATTTTTAAAAAACTGTCACCAATAAAATCGTTTTGTAGTCGGTCAAATAACCAGCGACGATTTAAAAAAGCATATATATACCGAAATAATGAAATTGATGTTAAGTTATATAAAATTTGTTTACAATTATGATATAAAAAAATACTTAATATTGCTCCTAGTAAGCTAAAAATTACAGGTAGCCATTTTATACTAGTTGGTATAAACTCAGCATCAATATAACTTAAATTTTGTGGCGCCGTATAAATAGCATTATTCCAAAACGGAGTACCAAGACCAATATACAAATCTCTTGTTAGATATCCTATAAAAATACTAGCTACCGATAATAAAAATAGGGGTAATCCCATTAACAATGGAGCATCGTGTGCGTTTTGCATATTCGTTTTATAGCCATTTGGGGAAATGACAAATGTAAAATAAATTAATCGAAATGAATAAAAGGCAGTAAAAAATGCTGAAATAATTCCTAACCAATGTGCAAATGTCCCGATGAAATTGTATTTAGCATAAGCAATTTCTAAAATAGCATCCTTAGAGTAAAAACCTGTCAAAAAAGGAAATCCCATTAGAGCTAAAGAACCAACAACAAACATACAATAAGTGAAAGGTAATACTTGTAGAAGCCCACCCATTCGTCTCATATCTTGTTCATTATTTAATGCATGTATAACAGAACCAGCACTTAAAAATAGTAAGGCTTTAAAATAGGCATGATTAACTAAATGAAACATACTGACAGAATAACTAGATAGCCCACAAGCGAAAACCATATAACCTAACTGACTACACGTTGAATACGCGATGATTTTTTTTAAATCATTTTGTAAAAGTCCAATAGTCGCTGCAAAAAAAGCAGTTAAGGCACCGAAAATAACTATAATGAATAATGCTGATTCACTATATTCGTAAAGTGGGGAACAACGAATAATCAAAAAAACCCCAGCGGTTACCATTGTAGCTGCGTGTATTAACGCTGACACAGGTGTGGGCCCTTCCATAGCATCGGGCAACCATGTATGTAGTCCTAACTGGGCTGACTTTCCTACAGAACCTATAAATAGAAGTAATCCGATTAATGTTATAGCATTACATTTATAAGTAAAAAAAAAAATTTCATGATTTACATAATAAGGTACTAAAGAAAAAATCACTGAAAAATTGGTTGTTTTGAAGACAATAAAAGCAGCAAAAACACCTAGAGCTAAACCAACATCACCAATTCGGTTAATTATCATAGCTTTAATTGCTGCTTTATTGGCTTGTAAGCGAGTAAACCAAAAATTTATCAGTAAATACGAACATAATCCAACACCTTCCCAACCTAGAAATAACTGAATAAAATTATCTGCAGTTACTAAACATAACATAAAAAATGTAAACAGAGATAAATACGCCATAAATCGTGGTTGATGTGGGTCATGACTCATATAACTTGTAGAATAAATGTGAACTAAGAGAGAAATAAATGTTACTGTAACACACATTCCAACGCTAATGGTATCAAACATAAACCCCCAACTAGCGTCAAAAAGTTCACAATCAATCCACGGTAATAATTGAATATAACAAGGGCATAGCGATAAACCTACCTCAAAAAAGGCAACTAGTGAGAATATAAAAGCTATAAAAATACCTAGAATAGTTATAAACGCACTACCTTTTGGGCTTAAAAATCGACCAAAAAACCCTGAAAAAAAACAGCCAACTAAGGGCAGGAAGATAATAGTTAAATACATATAATGTTTATCCTTTCATTAGATTAATTAGTTCGATAGAGATTGTTCCACGAACTCGATAATATATAACTAGTATAGCTAAACCAATAGCTGATTCTGCTGCAGCTATTGTTAATATTAATAATGCAAAAAGTTGTCCTAAAATATCATCTAAAAAAACAGAAAAAATTATAAAATTAAAATTAATTGATAACAACATTAATTCAATTGACATTAGTAAAATGATGATATTTTTTCGATTTAAGAAAATGCCACTCACACCGATTAAAAATAATACAATAGACACGAATAAATATTTACTTTGATCAATACTAAACATACGAAACTATTTTTTTAAAAAAGAGCTACTAAAAAAATTGACTTTGATACGTAAATTATTAATAAATCTAGTAATAAAAAGCTCATTTCTATTGAAGCGGGATTATGTGTATAATCATTAATGATTGTCTCTACCCCACTCTCGAAATGAATTAATACTATAAATAATGTTAAAAAACCTATTAAAAATCCGTTTGTAGAAAATATAAAAATGCTCATTAAACTAACAAAAAGAGTAATGGCTGACGATCGTTGGATAGCCCAATGCTCAAAACCATTTGGGATATGTTTTATGATTGTTTGTGACATATTTGGTTTATTATTATACTAAAATCACTATTATAATTAAAAGAGTTGCTATACAAAGAACGATTATCCCTGTAGTATATAAATTTTTTATTTCTAAGCCTATACAAAAATCCCAAGATAAATGACGTAGTCCATTTGAGATATGAAAAGACACAACCAATATAAGAAAATAGTAAAAAAAATTTACCAAGACAATAAATGTTTGATTTAAATCATAAAAGATTGCATAAGATATAAAAAAGTTGTTATAAAACATATCAATATAAAAACAGCAAAGAAAAAGTAGAAAAGTTAATGTTAGTAAAGAGCCACTAATTCGATGAAATATTGAAAGTATTGATGTTAATTGTGGCTTATATATATTTAAATGTGGTGAAAGTGGGCGTATTTTTTTTTTCATAATGTTTTTATTTTAAAATCTTATATTAAATAGTCTAACCCTACAAAAATTCCTGCGAAGAATAATACCCAACCTAATGAAAATGGAAGAAAAATTTTCCAGCCTAACCTCATTAATTGATCGTAACGATATCTTGGAAATGTGGCTCGAACCCATACAAACGTAAATAATAAAAAGGTTGTTTTTAGACCAAACCATACGACACCAGGAATATAATTAAAGCCAAAACCGTTAATTGGTGAAAGCCAACCCCCAAGAAAAAATAAAGTAGTAACGCTACACATTAAAATCATGTTAGCGTATTCTCCTAAAAAAAAAAGAGCAAAGCCCATGGCAGAATATTCTGTGTTATATCCTGATACAAGTTCAGCCTCAGCTTCTGGTAAATCAAAAGGTGCACGATTTGTTTCAGCTAAAGTAGAAACAAAAAACATTAATAATAAAGGAAATAATGGAAAACAATAAAAAATTTCTTGTTGAGATTCGACAATTGTTGTTAAATTTAATGACCCAGCACAAATTAAAACACTAATAATGATTAAACCCATTGAGACTTCATATGAAATCATTTGTGCAGCAGAACGTAATGCCCCTAAAAAAGCATACTTCGAATTACTGGCCCAACCAGCACAAATAATTCCATATACACCCAAGGATGAAATTGCAAAAATAAATAAAACACCAACATTTAAATCTACTAAGACCATATTTTTTCCAAAAGGAACAACAGCCCAAGCAATAAGACTTAAAAGAAATGTTATTATAGGCGCTAATACAAAAATAACAGTATTTGCGCTACTTGGTAATATGGTTTCTTTTATAAGTAATTTTAACCCGTCCGCAAATGGTTGCAATAAGCCAAATACTCCGACAACATTAGGACCGCGTCGTTGTTGCATACTTGCCATAACTTTTCTTTCTAACAATGTAAGATAGGCTACTGCGACTAACAAAGGTATTATTATTGCAAGAGTTTTTAAAATAATATTTAAGAATATAAAGAAAGTCATCATAATATTAATTTTTCTTTTTTGTTGTTAATATAACAGTATTTTCAAAATTTTTTTCAAGTTGTCGATAAATTTCTTGTCGTCTAACATCGTTTCTACGATGTAACGTTAACATAATAGCCCCAATCATTGCTACTAGTAAAATTAAACTTGCAACGATAAAAAAATAACTATAGTAGCTATAGATTATACTACCTAAGACTTCTATATTTGTTGTAGCTATTATATGATTTTCCCACGAAATAAAAGAATTAGGATAAAAATGTTCGAAATTTTGTATCTGTAATAAAAAAAAGTTATTTTCAATAACTAAGAAAATTTCAAATAGAAAAATAAGTCCTAAAAAAATACCTATTGGTAAATAATAATAGAAACTTTCTGCGGCTTTTACTATTTTTACGTTTAGCATCATAATTACAAACAAAAATAGCACTGCGACAGCTCCTACATATACTACTAAAAAAAGCATTGCAAGAAACTCGACACCTAAGATTATTAATAGTGCTGCTGTGTTAAAAAAAGTAAAAACTAAAAAAAGAATTGAATGAATGGGATTTTTTGATATTATTACAAAAAGTCCTGAAAAAATAACAAGTATTGAAAAACAATAAAATAGAGTTACTTCAAAATTCATAATGATATATTTTTAACGATATAAAGATTCTGAGATAAGATTCTCACGTATTTCTACTTCCCAACGGTCACCATTTCGTAATAATTTTTCTTTATTATAAATAAGTTCCTCATGAGTTTCAGCTGAATATTCGAAATTCGGTCCTTCAACAATAGCATCAACAGGGCATGCTTCCTGACAAAAACCACAAAAAATACATTTAGTCATGTCTATATCATAACGTGTTGTTCTACGACTACCGTCCATTCGTGGTTCAGCTTCAATAGTAATTGCTTGAGCCGGACATACAGCTTCACAAAGTTTACAAGCAATACATCTTTCTTCACCACTAGCATATCGACGTAAAACATGTTCTCCACGAAAACGCGGGCTTAAGGCTCCTTTTTCAAATGGGTAATTTAATGTAACTTTTCTTCGAAAAAAATATTGAAGTGTAAGCCACATTCCCCTGAATAGTTCTGTCAAAAAAACAATTCTAACATTATTATTTAAGTTATTTGATGTCATTTGATTTTAAATCAATTTATTAGAATCTAGTGGGTAAGTGTATAATGACGTATTTTTGGAACCTAGAGGACTCGAACCCCCACAATTAGCTTGCAAAGCTAACATTCTACCATTAAATTAAGGCCCCATTTTTTTAAGCCTCCGTTCAGATTTGAACTGAAATTTATTGCTTACAAAGCAATTGTTCTGACCGTTAAACTAAGGAGGCAATTGTTTAATAAAAGTTAATTACCATGAAGCTTTTTTAACACCATTAACTAACCCATTTAAACTTAACTCTCGAAATGCTATTCGAGACATTCTAAATTTTTTATAAACACTACGGCTTCGACCACTAATACAACAACGATTTTTTACTTTATTTAAAGAACTTATGTTTTGGTTTTGTTGAATTAAAGTCTGTAAAATGTTTAAATCTTTTAGTCTTATATTTAATCGTCGATTTATCGCTTTAAGCTCAGTTTGTTTAAATAATAATCGTCTTTTTTGATCTTGTAAATATTTTTTTTTCATTGATTTTTTTTATGATACAGGTAACTGAAATCCTGAAAGCAATATTTTAAGATTATTACTACGAATTCCATTATTATCAAAAGTTATTGTTAATCCTAATCCTTGAGGGATTTGTTCAAATTTATCCGTCAATTGAGGAAATAAAAGCAATTGCGATATTCCGATATTTAATACTCCTTGTTGGGTTACTTTAAAAAGGGGGAAATTTTGTATTCTAGATAATACAATCGTTATAAATAGATTTAATAATATATTTTTTTGTGTTTTTCTTAAAGTTACTTTAGACCCTAAAGGAGTGTTTTTTTGCAATTTAAATGAAGAAATTGACTTTTTAGAGAGACAAATCTTAGGTTTTTGATTTGATATTATTTTTAAAATAGTATAACTAAAAACAATATTTTTTATATCGTCCGTGACAGCATTAAAACTGCTTTTTAAAATAATTTTTTTCATTTTTGGAATTTCATGACTATTTTTAGGGAGTTGTTTATAAATAAAATCGTGTGTTAAAACACGTTTATACCAATAATTAAAACGATCCATTGTGCTATTCCTTTATAATATTTGCGCAGCTAAAGATAAAATTTTGATAAGATTTTGTTTTCGAATTTCATTTGTCACTGGTCCTATCAATCTTGTACCTTGAATATCGCCTTTTAAATTTAATAATACAGCAGCATTTTCATCAAATGCTAGTAAATGACTATTTTTTCTTATATTTTCTTTTTTCAACCGAATGATGATTGCTTTATGGATACCACCCTTCTTTAATTTACTTTTTGATTTTCTTTCTTTAATCGCAACTAATATAGTAGAACCTAATTTTTTTTCTTTATAGACTTTGATACATTCGGCTATTTTTGCACCCGAATTATCTGCTATTTTTAAAAGCGTTTTTTGTTGTATCATATTTTATTATTTTGTGTTATAAATTTAGTATGCACAGATAATTTTTTTGACCCAACTCTAGCAACTTCATAGGCGAGTGATTTTTGAATTCCTTCAAACTCAAAAATAATACGGCCGGCTTTTATGGGACAACACCAAAAATCAAAAGCCCCTTTTCCTTTTCCCATACGTACCTCGGCCGGTTTGCTTGTAATAGCCAAATCCGGAAAAATACGTAACCATATTTTTCCTGATTTCTTTGATTTTTTAACCATTGTTTGTCGAGCTGCTTCAAGTTGTTGGACTGTTATGCGGCCATTTGTTATTGCTTTTACTCCAAAATTACCTTTTGTCAATTCTAATGTTTTACTTGACCGTTTTAAAGAATTTCGTTTATGCATTTTTATTCGTTTAACTTTTTTTGGGAATAACATAAGTTTTTTATTTTTTGTAATAAATCCAAACCTTTATGCCAATTAAACCTTTTGTTGTGTTGGCTGTAGCAAAACCATAATTTAAATTTATATTTAAAGATTGAAAAGGAATAGACCCCTTTGATAACGAGTCTGTTTTAGCCATATCTACATCATTCAGTCTCCCTGAACACAATATACCTACTCCTTTAACATTTGGTAATGAATACACTTTTTCTAAAATTGTTTTTATAGTATAACTTCGAAAGCTAACACGTTTTTCTATTAAATAAGCAACTTTTTGTGCTAGATAAGTAACTTCAGATAAACTCTCTGTGACACTTGCTCGATGAGAAATAACAAAAAGATTCTTTATATTTAAATCTTTTGGTTTGAGTTCTATTTGTTTTAAATCTTTTAATGATTTTTTCAATTCATGTGAAAAAACAAGAAATATTAATAAATTACGTGTGAATCGATATATACGAATTTTCAATAGATTTTTATTATGTGATTGGTTATAAAAGTAATATTTATATATTTTGTAGTCATCCATTAATAATCCTGAATAATCTGTTTTATCTAAATACCATACAGAGTTCCAATCTTTATTTTTACTTAAATGTAAACCATTTATATTTGCTTTTTGACCCATGAACTATTTTTTTTTTGTTGATATTTTTTTAGTAATAATAAATTCACCAAATTTATGTCCTACCATTGCTTCTGTAACGGTAATATTCATTAAATTTTTTCCATTTGATATATTAAAACTTAGTCCAATAAATGATGGAAATATTACTGATTTTCTTGAAGCAGTTTGAATCCATTTAGTTTCTGTCTTTTTTATTTGATTTAAATCAAAAAAAGGTCCTTTCCAAGTTGAGCGCATTGTTTATATTTTGTATTAATTACGATATTGAATAAATATTTTGTTACTTTCGGCTATTTTATGAAATTCATCACAAGCTTTTATACTACGGCTTGATTGATTTAGTGTGTCTAGAATCTCTAGACTAAATTTCTTCCAAAAAGATTTTTCAGGTCGTTTTTTTGAACTTTCTATTATAAACCGAATTGCTAACATTTTTTGTCGATTTAAATTAATTTCGATAGGTACTTTATAGATCGTACCTGAAATTTTTAATGAACGAACTTCGCAAAAAGGGTATACTAATAATAAAGCGTTTATAATGACAGTTTTTGGCTGTTGTTTTGTCGTTTTTTTGATGAATGCTAGACCTTTCTGCACAATACTTTTTGCTATTTCTTTATTTCCATTTTTTACAAGAATGTTTATTATATTAATAAATATTAGGTTTGATGTTTGCATAAATTATTTTTTTTTTACACCATATTTTGACCGCCCTTGAGAACGATTTTGCACAGCTTGCAAATCAAATTTACCTCGAATTAAATGATAACGAACTCCAGGCAAATCTTTTACCCGACCACCACGTATTAAGACGACCGAATGTTCCTGAAGATTATGCCCTTCTCCAGGTATATATGCAATTACCTCATAACCATTGGTTAATTTCACTTTAGTTACTTTCCGTAAAGCTGAATTTGGTTTTTTTGGTGTTTTTGTGTAAACTTTAAGACAGACTCCCTTTTTTTGGGGATTTTTCATTAGTGCCGGAGTTTTATTATGTTGTTTTTTTTGTTTTCTATTGTTTTTCAACAGTTGTCCGATAGTAGGCATATACATTTTTTTATTTGGTTGTTAACAACATTAGTTGCTTTTTTTTATTTTTATTTTTGGTAAAATTAAGAATTTATTTTACCGAGTAGTACTCTTAAACACCTCCCCACCAATATACTGATACAAATAGGAAAAGCCATACGACATCAACAAAATGCCAATACCAAGCAGCAGCTTCAAAACCAAAATGATGTTGTCGTGTAAAATGATAATTTAAAGAACGGATTAGACAAACTACTAAAAATGTCGATCCAATAAGAACGTGGAAACCGTGAAACCCAGTAGCTAAAAAGAATGTAGATCCATAAATTCCATCCGAAATTGTAAAATTGGCTTCATAGTATTCTACCCCTTGTAGAAAGGTAAAGACAGCACCTAAAGCAACTGTTAGAGTTAAACTTAAGTTTACTGCTGCCCGATCTCCTTGAATAATTGCGTGGTGTGCCCAAGTACACGTCACACCTGATAGTAATAAAATAACTGTATTTAAAAATGGAACTTCCCATGGATTTAAAACGTCAATACCAGGCGGTGGCCATACACCACCAATTTCTTGTGTAGGAGATAAACTTGCGGCAAAAAATGCCCAAAAAAATGCAAAAAAGAACATTATTTCAGACACAATAAATAATATCATTCCCCATCGTAAACCTGCCTGTACTGCTTTTGTATGATGTCCTTGATAAGTAGCTTCACGTACAATATCACGCCACCAAAGAAAGCTAACAAAAACAAGAGTAATTAACCCAAAGATAAAAACATAACCTCCACCTTGATAACATTGTAAATACATTACAAAACCTGTTGTTAATGCAAGTGCGGATTGACCTGCAAGTAAAGGCCAAGGGCTTACATCAACCAAATGAAAAGGATGTCGTTGAATAATTTTTAAATCAGTCATAAATTTATATTTTTATATTTAATTTTCTTTTTTTAACGTCTCTCTGAAATTTTTAATACCTTTTGCTACATCTTTTAAAATTTCTGGAAAATTTCCAAAAAGTAAAATACCTAATAAGCAAATAATTATAATTTGTCCAAAACTAATATTCATGTAAAAGTGTCTTATGTTAATTTTTTAATCGCACTGATTCGATCAATTAACCAATTATCACATTCTGTCTGAAGAGCGACCCACGTAATATATTTTTCGATAGGAACTGCTTCAACCACAATTGGCATAAATCCATGATTAATCCCGCAAAGTTCACTACATTGTCCATAAAAAACTCCTTCTCGTTTAATAAATAAAGATATCTGGTTTAATCGACCAGGACATGCATCCATTTTTACACCAAGTGAAGGCACTGCCCAACTATGAAGAACATCAGCCGCTGTAACTAATACACGAACATGTGTATTTGTAGGTAAAACTACTCGATTATCTACATCTAGTAATCGTAATTGTCCTGGAGATAAATCTTCAGTTGCTAGCATATAACTGTCAAATGATATACTATTACCCTCTTTATCTGCATAATCAGAATATTCATACGACCAATACCATTGATGACCTATCACTTTTACTGTAACTACAGGGTCGATAACTTCATCCATTGAGTATAATAAAGCAAATGATGGTACAGCAATTACCATTAAAATTAAACTCGGAGTAATTGTCCAAATAATTTCAATAGTGCTTCCGTGTGTTATTTGAGAAGCAATGGGATTTCGAGTGTGATAAAATAAATAAGTTGTTCGAAATAAAACCCAACCTACAAAAATACCTATAACAGTTAGTAAAAATAATAAATCGTGGTGTAATGCAATAATACCTTCCATAACAGGCGTTGCTGGATCTTGAAGCGAGATTTGGTAAGGATGTGCATAATCACAAAAACTATTGTTAAAAATTAATAAAAATGGGAATAATACTAAAATGTAACGCATAAATAAATTTTTAAAAAATTGGTCTAGGAGAGAATTGAACTCATAATATTGATTACCTTTTATCAAGCTAGACCATTAGATTTATATTTTAAGAAAAATTATCTATCAATTTCTCCAAAAACAATATCTAAAGTACCAATTATAGCGACAACATCGGCTAATAAATGTCCTTTTGCTAGAAAATCAAGTGCTTGAAGATGGGCAAAACCAGGAGCTTTTATTTTGCACCGATACGGTTTATTTGTTCCATCAGCAACAACAAAAACGCCAAATTCTCCTTTTGGATGTTCTACCGCCGAATAGACAGAACCACTTGGTACGTTATAACCTTCTGTATATAATTTAAAATGATGAATTAAAGCCTCCATTGAATGTTTCATTTCAGCACGTGACGGAGGTGAAATCTTTCGATCATCAACTTTTATATTTCCTTCTGGCATTTCATTAATACATTGCATAATAATTTTTAAACTTTCTCGCATTTCTTCCATGCGAATACAATAACGATCATAACAATCCCCTCGTTTTCCAATAGGTATATTAAAGTTCATGCGATCATATACATCGTACGGCTGGCTACGTCTTAAATCCCAAGGTATACCCGTACTTCGTAGAAGTGGACCAGTTAATCCCCAATCAGTTGCTTGTTCTTTTGTTATTACACCTACATTTACTAAACGTTGTTTCCATATACGATTTTCGGTTAATAATTCTTCTAATTCATCAATTCGTGAACTAAATTGTTGGGCAAATTTAAAAATATCTTCGCATAAACCTAAAGGTAAATCTTGGCTCACACCTCCTGGTCGAACATATGCAGCATGCATTCGAGCACCAGAGACGCGTTCATAAAATTCCATTAATTTTTCTCGTTCTTCAAATCCCCATAAAATGGGAGTTAAAGCACCGACATCCATTGCATGACAGCAAATTGCTAATAAATGATTTAAAATACGTGTTATTTCTGAAAATAAAACTCGAATATATTGAGCACGCAATGGCACTTCACAACCTAAAAGTTTTTCAACTGCAAGAGAGTATGCGTGTTCGTTTACCATCATTGATACGTAATCTAAACGGTCAAAATAAGGAAGTGCTTGTAAATATGTTTTATTTTCAATCAATTTTTCAGTACCTCGGTGTAATAATCCAATATGAGGGTCAGCACGTTCAACAATTTCACCGTTTAATTCTAATACAAGTCTTAATACACCATGAGCAGCAGGGTGTTGTGGCCCAAAATTAACGGTAAAATTCTTTAAACTTTTTGAACTTGTAATATTATTACTTAAAGTCATTTTATTGTTTATTATTATTGTCTTAGAGAGTATAGGAGTTGAACCTATTCTACAAAATGTAGGCCTGAGTTTAGCAAACTCGCCTCTTACCGTTCGAGCAACTCTCTTTGTCTTAATAGAATATAAACATTTAACATTTAAATTATTTTTATAACTGCTTTTAAATAAAAATGAATAATAAGACTTCAAAGATTAAAATCAGCATTACTGCAATAATAATTTGACTAAAAATATCGGGTGGAGAAAATAGTGCCCCTAATACGAAGAAAAACAGAAGCAACTCTCGCCGTTTAGTCAGTATATAATTAATTTTCAAAATGTTTAAATGAAGTAGCAAGAATAAAATTAAGGGTATTTGGTATAAAATAAAAGATGCCCAAAAAATATTCATAGTTAAAAAAACATAATCAAAAATTTTCGCTTCTAATGAAATCCGGAACAAAGAATTTGAATCTAAATTCTCAAAACTTAAAAAAAATGAATAAAAATTAGGCAACAAAACATAAAAAGTAAAGAAATATGATCCTATCAAATTGATAAATTCAAAAATAATAAATAAATTTAATAAAAATACCTCTCTTTTATACAACCCAGTCTTAACAAAATTATAAAATAAATATGTAAAAAGTGGCAATGTAAAAATTATTCCAAAATGTAAAGAAACGAGCAATGAAGTATAAAACCCTTCAAGTAATGAAGTAAAAATAAATCCTTTGCTATTTTCCAAAAAACTTGGGTTTATTTTAAAAAATGGGATTGACATTAAATAAATTAAACTATTATTTATCGTTAAATTAACAGAAAATGTCAATATGAAAGAAAAAAACAAATAAATTAATTTATACTTTAATTCGACCCAATGGTTTAATATATTTAACATATAAATGTGAAAAATGAGGGCAAGATGAGATTCGAACTCATGCTATCTGTTGATAGTTCAGTTTTCAAGACTGACACCTTCGACCGCTCGGTCACTAGCCCTTTAAAATCTCTCTAGATAGGATTTGAACCTATGATTTTTTGGTTAACAGCCAAATGCTTTACCGCTAAGCTACCAGAGATCAGGAAGGTATTTTGTAATCAACCCCCTTTTTTTAATGAAATCGCAAAATTGTACAATGACTTTTCTAATATTACGTCGCTAATTAAATTAGAGACAAAATGTTGGATTTTTAAGGAGTTGTCATTTGAAAAAATAGGATAAGTGATTAGATGACTATTAATATCAGTATCGTTTATACTAATAACCGGAACGTTTAATTTATCACTTTCTTTTATTATAAACGAATCATCACAACCATTTATGATAAAGAGAGCATCTATAGCATTTGTTTTAATTAAATTATTATTAATTAATAAACCATTTGTCCAATTATCTGTTAAAGCAGGTTGTAAGCAACGAAAAGCAGCTTCTTGAGAAATTGAACTAAATTTTTCATTACCATTAACAAAGCAGACATTCCCTGAAAGTTTAGAAATAAATCGTAGGGCTTGACTTAGACTTTCTCCTGACTTATCAATATTAAATAAATGTATCTTATTTCGTCTATTTAAAATAAAACGCGCTAATTTAGGATCCCAATAACAAGTTAAATGACCAAGATGACTACCTACGTTTAATAATAAATCATTTAAAACGATAGACTTTTTTTGTTTTTTAAAGTTTTTTATTCCCATTCAAGAGCTCCTTTTTTCCATTCATATACAAAACCAACAGTTAAAATAATTAAAAAAACGACCATAGACCAAAATGAAAAAATAGGCACATTATTTAACACCAAACACCACGGAAATAAAAAACTTACCTCTAAATCAAAGATGATAAATAAAATCGCGACTAGATAAAATCGAACATCAAACGTGGCTCGAGCATCATCAAATGGGTCAAAACCACATTCATATGCAGACAATTTTTCTGTATCTGAATTATGCAATGCAACAACATATGATAACCCAAAGAATACGATAGATAAAATTAGGCTAATAATAAAAAAAATTAATAGTGAAAAATATTGTCCAAAGTATAAACTCATAAAAATTATATTTATAATAATAAAAATAATCATAAAGATTAACGAGAGTAACGGGGTTTGAACCCGTAGTCTTTAGCGTGACAGGCTAATGCTTTAACCAAAATTAAACTATACTCCCTTTGAAAAATAAGCAATAACGGATTTGAACCGCTAACCTTTTCCTTGTAAGGGAAACACTCTACCAGTTGAGTTAATTGCTCTTATAAATATAACGGTAGTGAGATTTGAACTCACGACTTTCGGATTATGATTCCGCTGTTCTACCAAGCTAAACTAGACCGTTTTATAATAGATACATCTTGCGGAGGTAGGACTCGAACCTACGATGCTTAGGTTATGAGCCTAATGAGTTAACCACTACTCAACTCCACAATTTAGAAAAATACGGATAAGTGGACTTGAACCACTACTTCTAATAGAACTAGTACCTAAAACTAGCATGTCTACCAAATTTCATCATATCCGCTATTTAAGAATTAAGAGAAGCAGGATTTGAACCTGCGAAGATAAAATCAATAGGTTTACAGCCTACCGCCTTTGACCACTCAGCCACTCTCTTAAAAGAAAACAATATATAGTATATATATATATACTAAATATTATCCAAATAAGATTAAAAAAGCCATCATTAAAGCGAATAAACCAATTGCTTCAGTTAAAGCAAAACCTAAAATAGTAAACCCGAATAACTGTTGTCGTAAAGAAGGGTTTCGAGCAAATGAGTTAACTAACGCAGCAAAAACAATACCGATACCAGCACCTACACCAGCCAATCCAATAGTAGCCAATCCAGCACCAATTTGTTTTGCACTTTGTAACATTGTTTGATTCATAGTAAATTTAATTTAAGACTCGGAATAGAATTAATAAAAAAAAATTATTTATAAAGTCGATAAAAAGTACTGTAATCAGCTTTTATAGGATAATATACGTTGCTAAACTTCGGTTCCCATAACACAAGAATACGCATTGTTCGATAATCAATTTCTAAATGACTTGAAAAAGAACGTGTATTAATGTTAAACTTTAAATCGCTTAAGACTTGGTCATAAAATTGTTTTTCTTTGCAACGAAATTCAATAATGTCGTATTGTGCTATTTTTTTATTCATATTGAAAACAGGCTTAGAATTAACTAAAATAACACCATGGTTAATTAATTGACGAGCTTTATACAAAGAAGAAACAAAAGCAGCACGAAACAAAATAACATCCAACCGCATTTCAACTAAGCTTATAAATTTATCCAATGTATTTAATGATGATTTAATTGATTTTCTCAATAGTATTTTAAATGTTTTCTCAGTTAAATTGCAATAATACGCCTTTAAGCATTGTTTAGTATTTAATAAATGACCAAAGCTAGATAACCCTTTCCGCTTTTTTTGAGTATAATGTGTACTTCTGAGACTATCACCTTTATTTAACCCCCATACGTTTTTATATTTCTTTTTAAGCTTTTTACAGACACTAAATTTTGCAGTTAAGCGTTTTGTCATAAAAATTATTTTTTAATATATGCTTACTACTGGACTTGAACCAGTAATTCTTTGAAGAAAAAAGATTTTAAGTCTTTCGTGTTTACCAATTTCACCAAGTAAGCACAAAATAGCGGGTAATGAGATTCGAACTCATATCTCTTGCTTGGAAGGCAAACAATTTGCCATTAATTTATACCCGCATTATGATTAAATGTTTACGCCGAGTAGGATTTGAACCTACTATTCTTTGCTTAGAAGGCAAAAGTTTTATCCATTTAAACTATCGACGCTTTTTTAAATAAAATAAAAAATTAGATGAGTGTAGTAGGACTTGAACCTACGGCTACCTAGGTGAAAGTAAAAAATTTCTTCACAAACTCTGCAGGTAAGTTTACAAACACAGAGCTTTTAATATCCTTAACTTAGATAATACATATAGAGAGATGTTCATATGACAAGAAATCACTTTGTCATAAAATTTAGTTGGTAAAGTTTATTTAAACATAGACAGAAAAACTTATAAAACGTTATAAAATAATATCTCTTTTAACATAAATATTAATCTTTATAAATGGTAGGAAATTTCAAAAAATCTTCATCTTTCTTATATATAATTATTTGAATATGCTGTTGTCTTTCTTAGATTTCTCTTGTAAATGCAAAAAAAAATACATAAATTAAATAATAAAAATTACGACTAAATCGCCCTTAAAAGCCAGGTGCTCTACCACTGAGCTATACACCCTTTTGGGAAAATTATTTTTTTAGTGAAACCTCTAAAAAGTTTTTAAGTGAACGTCGAAGATACTTCTTTTTCCCTGCCTTTAAATTTCCATTATTGTCAATATATTTATTAACAATATATGCTTTTAAATCACCACAAATTTGAGCTTGTAAGGAGTTATTACGTTTTACTTGTCCTGACAAGATTCGTTTCAACTTTTCTTCTAAGCTGTTATGCAATGTATTATATAAAGATAAATGAAAAGATTGAATTAATAAATGGCATTCTGACTTTGCAAAATTAAAAATTTCTTTCACTTCTTCTACAAGTGACATTTGTTTTTTATGATAATCAATAAGATGTAAAAATGTCTTTTGTTGTAGTTCTTTATAAAAAGTAAATTCTTCATTGATTTTAATAGCCCTTTCTTCTAAACTTTCTATAATCATGCTGCTACCAAAGCGAGCGACTAAAAAAATAAACACACCAAACGCAAATAAAACCAAAATTTCTTCATTAAATACTAATATCTCTTTCGAGATAAAAATTAAAACTAATAGTACTATAGGTGAAAATCTCATTATCTTATATTTTTATTTTTTATAACCTTTACTATTTACTTTAAAAAGTAAATTTTTATAATTTTGTTCCCCAATATTTAATAAATATTGCTTGTTCGCATTTGCAAAATTATCTGAAATTATTTTATGATTATTAGATTCAAACCAAGATGTGCTTTCTTCTGTAGTCTTCACAAAATTAATACGGAATAATTTAAAAGATCGTAAAATAAGTTGGTTATATGTTACTAATAAATCACCTGCACCAGTTTTATTTTTATTAACATCTAATGCTAAATTATCTAATTTTTTATTACGAAATTTTAAAATACTAGAAAGGGCTGGTATAACATAATGTAACATGTAAGCATATAAAAAAATAAATCCAACCGAAAACCAAAAAAATTGTGTAAAAAATGTCATTGAATCAAGTTGAGGCATAAGAATTATTTATATATGTAAAAATTTAATATAAAGTATTACTTTGTTAAAAAGAATTGTTATAATTTTTATTATTATTATTTAAGTAGTAAACTTTTTAGTACGATTTAGCAAAAAAGTTGCCATTCATTTACAAATCGCCTATTCGGTAATAGTCTATTACCTCGTTTGAAGAATTGATACAAAGTCATTTTCTTGCATTGATGCTTTCAGCAATTATATAAAAATAACGTAGCTAATCAGCTTGCTCTTGGCAGAACAACTGAATAACAAGAGGTTATTTTGCCTTGGTCCTCTCGTACTAAAGGCAAATCTTTTTTTTCTTCATACAATAAATACAGATAGGGACCAAACTGTTTTACAACGTTCTAAACCCAACTCACGTTCCGTTTTAATCGGCGAACAGCCGAACCATTGGGACCTTCTTCAGCCACCAGGATACGAAGAGTCGACATAGAGGTGCCAAACGGTACTGTCGATAGGAGCTCTTGAGTACCATTAGCCTGTTATCCCCGAAGTACCTTTTATTCCTTGAGCGAGATCTTTTCCATACAAAAATCCCGGATCACTAGGACCGACATAAATAGTCCCTGTTCGAATTGTTTTTCTTACAGTCAAGCAAACTTTAGCCCTTACACTCTAAAATTTCGTTTCTTCAAAAATTGAGTTTACCTTTGTAGATCTCCGTTACTTTTTAGGAGATTGCCGCCCCAGCCAAACTAAAAACTTTGCACTGTTTTTTTCAATTAAGTTAGATTTTATTCTTAGAGTGGTATTTCAAAGACGCCTAAACAATTAGCTAGCGCTAAGGTTTAATAACAGCTCCCACTTATTCTACACAAAAAATAAACCATAACAATACAAAGATATAGTAAAGGTTTACGGGGTCTTTCCGTCTAATATTTATCACTGCGCATCTTCACGCAGAATCTAATTTCACTGAGTCCGTCCTTGAGACAGTGGGAAAGTCGTTATGCCATTCATGCGGGTCAACAATTAATTGACTAGGAATTTCGCTACCTTAGAATCGTTAGAGTTACAACTGCCGTTTATTGAAGGTTCTTATCAATGCTTGCACATATCAAATTATTATTCCAACACTGGGCAGGCGTCAGACCTTATACATCATTTTACAATTTTGCAAAGTCCTTAGTTTTTAGTAAACAGTCGCTATCCCCTTTTTATGCTACCTTTTATAAAGGTACTCTTTTTTCCTAAGTTACAGAGTTATTTTGCCGAGTTCCTTAAGGACGGTTATCTCAAACGCTTTAATCTTTTAATCAAATCACCTTTGTTGGTTTTAGTACGGTTTTAAAAAACGGTTATTTCCTGAGGGATGCTTTTCTTATAAAAAAAGCCATTAATTTCTATATTAAAACAAACCTGTCGCCGTTATTAATTCTTACAAAGAACCTCATTAGCTAATGCAAACGCATTTGACCTTAGAGACCGATTTACTTTACGCAGTATTACTTAACGTAGAAAACCTTAAAATTGCAGCGATTATGTTTTTAACATAATTTTTCGTTACTCATACTAGCATTCTCACTCTTCATATCTAAATTAAATCTTTCGATTTAAATGACCACATAAAAGACGTTTTGCTACCACTTTTATAAAAAAAGTTTATAGTTTCGGTAAATTACTTTAGCCCTTTACATTTTCGACGCAAAAAAACTTAAACTTAACGTTTTTAACTAGTGTGCTATTACGCATTCTTAAAAGGATTGCTGATTCCAGGCATACCTTCTAGTTATCTTGGTTTTTTCACTTTCTTTTTCACTTAGTAATTGTTTTTGGACCTTAACCAATAATCTGGGCTGTTTCCCTTTTAACTTATGGATCTTAGCACCCAAAGTTTGACTGCTATTTGTAACATATAAATATTCAAAGTTTATCAAGACTCAGTAAAGCTTTCACTCCCCTTATCTGAATAGAGCTTTACCCTTTATAATTAAAAATAACGCAATGCAGAACATTTTTCGCAAAAAACCAGCTATCACTAAGTTTGATTGGCCTTTCACCCCTATCCACAAATCATCTCAAGCTTTTGCAACAGCTACGAGTGAAGTCTTCCCATATAAATTACTATAATTTCAACTTGTTCATGGATAGATCACTTAGTTTCGGGTATTATTATTATAACTTAATAATGCATTTTAAAACTTGTTTTAACTTAGCCTTCATTAAATAACTTAAGCTTGCTATAATAATAAACTCACTAGTGCATGATACAAAAGGCAAACCGTAGTATTGTCATAACAACACATCAATTAATAGTAGATACTAAAATTTAGATCTTTTCACTCCCATTTAAGGGTTCTTTTCACCTTTCCTTTACAGTACTGTCACTATAGGTTATGAATTTATATTTAGAGCTTGAGGCGATGGTACCCCAGTATTCAAAAAGAATAAACTTGTTCCTTTTTACTAAAAATATTTATAAAGTAATCATTTACGGGGCTTTAACCTTCTCTGGCAAATTATTTCAAATCTTTAATAATAACTCTTTAAAACTCTTTTCCGTGTTCGCTCGCCACTACTTACAGAATCTCGGTTGATTTTCTTTCCACAAATTACTAAGATGTTTCACTTCATTTGGTTTTTATCTTGATGGTTTCCCAAAAGAGACTTGTACTTCACAGATTTATTTCTTCATACAAATTATCGTTCTTCAAAACGTCTTTCATTCATACCTGGGTTTCCTTTTAGTACCCTAAAAACAACACTTTATGAGATTAAAAAAAACTTAGCAAGACTAGTTTTTCCTTAAAAAGTATAAATAGCATAGTATGGATTGACAGTTAGAGTTCGGGATGAGATCTTGTATAACATACTATATTTGTTGCTAAGTTTTTTAATAATCTTTAAAATTAAATAAATATAAAAACGATACTTAATAAAATAAAAAGGAAATTTTCCAACAGCAGATTCCTCTACCGTTACCTTGTTACGACTTCATCTCAATCATAATTTGTGTTTTAACAATAATTTATCTCACATTTACTAAAAAATAAGCAACATTGCATAAAAAATATTAAAAATGTAAAGATTTGTTACTACTTCAAAAACAAACTGCTTTCAAGATGTGACGGGCGGTATGTGCAAAATTTAGGTACAAATTCACCGCTCCCTACTGATAAGCGATTACTATTGATTCCACCTTCATGTTTTCGAGTTGCAGAAAACAATCCGAACTAAGGCAATTTTTCAAAGATTAGCTTCAATTTTCATTATTGCAACTTATTGTTACTGCCATTGTAATACATAAGTAGCCCAACTCATAAGGGTCATGAGGACTTGACGTCATCCTTTTTTCATTCTTTGTATAAAAGACAATAATTCTTGAGTTCAAAATGTTTTTGTCCATAATAAATGGCATCTAACATTATTTGTAACAAGACTAAGGGTTTCGCTCGTTAATGGACTGAACCTAACATCTCAAAACACGAGCTGACGACAGCCATGCAACGCCTGTATTTTAAAAAAAATATTCAAGAGTTGGTAAGGTTTTGCGTGTATTTACGAATTAAACTACATATTCCACCAATTGTATAAATTCCCGTCAATTTCTTTGAGTTTCACTGTTGCCAGCATACTTCTCAGGCGGAGTACTTAACGCGTTAGCTAAATCCCTGAAAAAAAATCCAAGAATGAGTACTCATTGTTTACGGTATGGACTAACGGGGTATCTAATCCCGGTTGCTACCCACACTTTCGTGCATTAACGTCAGTTGTTACATAGATAACTGCCTTCGCTTTCGATATTCCTTCAAAAATCTACGAATTTTATTTCTCCACTTGAAATTCTATTATCTTCTATAACACTCGAGTTATTTGTACTAAAAATAACTTAATATTCAATATTAAGATTTAATCTTTAACGACAACAACCGTCTACACACGCTTTACGCCCAGTAATTTCGAATAACACTAACCCTCCCCGTATAACCGCGGCTGCTGGCACGGAGTTAGCCAGGGTTTTTTCTTCGGGTAAAATCATAATTTTCCTCGATAAAAGAGCTTTACAACCAAAGATAGCATTCATCACTCACTTTATATTGCTGAATCAAGCTTGCGCTCATTGTTCAATATTCCTCACTGCTGCCTCTCGTAAGAGTTTAAACCTTTCTCAGTTTTAATGTGACTGACCGTCCTCTCAGACCAGTTAAAGATCATCGGCTTGGTAAGCAATTACCTTACCAACTACCTAATCTTATAAAGGCTTATCCTATAGCGATAAATCTTTTTATATTATCTAGTATCTAAATTATTCTTTGAATAATTGTCTAAACTAGACTATAGGGTAAATTCCTTTATATTACTCACCCGTACGCCACTGTTTTTTAAGATCAAAAACCGTTCGACTTGCATGTGTTAAGCAAATAAATAGCGTTTATTCGGAGCCAGAATCAAACTCTAGAATCATATAAAAAATCAACAAAAATAATAAGTATCGTTTTTAAATAAATTAAAAACTTAAAAAAATTTATAGAAAAAACGGAGCTTTTTTTAATAAATTTTTTGAACATTTAGACATTAAAGGTGAAGTTTCTGTTACAATGTCAGTAAAATAAAAATTATTAATTTGACTAGAAATTAAAATTTTGTCATTTATAGTGAATTCACTAATGCTTAACGGTAATAGTCTATGACTAAAAAAACTATTTTTTTCGCTAAACGGTATTGAGTCAAAGTCAGAAACGAAATCTAAAGAAAACTTTAATTCACGGCCATTTGTAATAAATTCCAATAACCCGTGTAAAATTTTCCAATCTTCTCTAGCGTTACCTGGCGGCATTACAGCAACTTGAGTCGTTTGATAACGACCCTCAGTATTTACGAAAGTACAAACTTTCTCTGTAAATGCAGCCCCGGGTAATACTAAATTAGCTTGTGATATATCATCATGTCCTTGATGCCCTTGGTAAACAATAAAAGTATCAGAAGTAGGTCTCGAAAAACGAGTATCACCTAAAATATATAATAATCTCGGATTTTTATTTGATCGGTGACCCTTAGTAGAAGTAAAGCCTACATCAAACACGCCTGTAGAAGAAGCCCCGCTATTAAGAAAATTTAACCCACACCAATGGTTGTTTACCACACTTGTATTATTTAGAATACAATCTAATATATAGCGAACATTTCCTTCACCTACCAACTGTAAAAAAGAATTCCCCACAATGATTAAAGGACGTTTTGCTTGCCGTAAACGTTTACAAAAAAAATGACGACCTTTTGCTATATCTAATAAAGAGTTTACTCCTAAACCTAAACACAAAGATGGAAATGTTAAATTTAGTTGAGAGCCAACATTAGCTACAAAAAAACCACCATTCAGATATCGTTTTCTTAGATGTAAGTTTAAAATGGCACCTTCTTTTCGTGGATCGACCCCTATCAACAAACATAGATCACTATTATCAATATTAGTTAATGTAGTATTGAAACGATAAGACGCCTGAAAATCAAGATTATTAATTAACGTATGGTTAAAGTCTAGCAGTTCCCCACCGCCAATAATAGAAAAAAATTTTTTTAGTAACACAGTAGACTCTAAATCAGCATGAGGGCCGACCAAACCATAAACACCTTCGTTTATACTAATGGACTGAACAACTTCTTTTAAGATCTCAAAAGCTTCAAGCCATGATATTTGCTTAAAACTGTTTCCTTGTTTCACTAAAGGATTACAAAGTCGCTGCCGCTTTAAAGCATCAAAACTAAACCTTACTTTATCTGAAATCCACTCTTCATTTATATCTTCGTTTATATTAGGCAGAACCCGCATAATCTCATAGCCGCGCGTATCTATTCTAATGTTACTCCCAATCGAATCAAAGACATCTACTGATGTAACACTTTTTAATTCCCAAGGCCTAGATAAAAAAGAATATGGTTTTGAAGTTAAAGCCCCAACAGGACATAAATCGATAACATTTCCTGAAAATTCAGAATAAAATAAACGCTCAATATACATACCTATCTCTAAAGCGTTCCCTCTACCAGAAGTACCCAGATCAGGTAAACCAATGACATCGTTTGCGAAACGCACACAACGTGTGCAATGAATACACCGGGTCATCACAGTTTTGACTAAAGGCCCACAATTTTTATCTTCAACGGCGCGTTTATATTCACGAAAACGACTACGATCACTCCCATAAATCATAGCTTGATCTTGCAAATCACATTCACCTCCTTGATCACAAATGGGACAATCTAATGGATGGTTTATTAATAATAGTTCCAAAATTCCTTCTCGCGCTTTTCGTACAGCAGGACTATCTGTAAAAATATTCATACCCGAAGACAAAGGCATAGCACAAGATGCCACCAATTTAGGCGATTTCTCAATTTCAACAAGACACATCCGACAGTTTCCAGCGACTGCTAAACGTTCATGATAACAAAATCGAGGAATATCGTACCCAGCGAGTTCACAAGCTTGTAGAACTGACATAGCTGAATTAAATTCAAAAGGGTTTCCATTTATAATAACCGATAACGACATAATATTATATTTCTTAAAATGACAAAGTTCTACCATAAATTAACAAAATTAATCTTCAACAGTATAATTTAATAAATATGTCTCTAATACACCCAATACAGGTAAGATGACTAAAAAATAAAAAAAATAAAACACTGTAGCTATTTGTCCAATTTCTAAATAAGGACTTTCTGGAGCACACCCACCAATCCAACCTAGTACAAGATAATCAAAGACTAATAACCAAAAAATACCTCTATGAATCGGACGGAAAGATGAACTCCTTACTTCCGAAGTCGAGATAATAGGTAATACAAGCAAAACCAATAAAGCAGCAAACATAGCAATAACTCCGCCAAGTTTATGGGGAATTGATCGTAATATTGCATAAAAAGGTAAAAAATACCATTCTGGTACAATATGCGCAGGAGTTACCATTGGATTCGCTTCTATGTAATTGTCTGTATGTCCTAAATAATTAGGTGCAAAAAACACAAAACCAAGATATACGATAAAAAAGACAACCCAGCTAAATAGATCTTTAAAAATAAAGTAGGGGTAAAATGGAATTTTGTCAACACCAGCGCTTACACCTAACGGATTATTTGACCCATTTTGATGTAAAACAGCAATGTGAACGATAACAGCACCAACAATTAAAAATGGAAGTAAATAATGAAAACTAAAAAATCTATTCAACGTTGCATTGTCTACAGAAAATCCTCCCCATAACCAAGCAACAATAGGTTCTCCTACGATAGGAAATGCTGAAAATAAATTAGTAATTACAGTAGCTGCCCAAAAGCTCATCTGACCCCAAGGTAAAACATAACCCATAAAAGCCGTAGCCATCATTAAAATTAAGATAACAACACCTACCCCCCAAACAATTCCTCGAGGCTTTTGGTACGAGCCGTAATATAGACCACGCCCGACATGTATATAAACAACTAGAAAAAACATACTTGCACCATTTGCATGCAAATAACGAATTAACCAACCGTTATTTACATCTCGCATAATATGCTCTACACTTAAAAAAGCTAAATCAACATGAGGTGTATAATGCATTGCCAAAAAAATACCCGTTAAAATCTGAACAACTAAAAAAATACCAGCCATTGAACCAAAATTCCACATGTAATTTAAGTTAATAGGTGTAGGGTAATCAATTAAATGATCGTTTAATATATTGATAACAGGTCTATTTAAAATCCGTAAACTTGTCGAATCGACAGTAGCTCGACTCAAAGTTTTGTATTGACGTTTTTGATTTTCATTGAAAGACATAATAATGAATTTTATATATAAATTAAAAAATGATAAAATATAAAAGTTTAGACTTTTATATTTTATTTCTGAATATTTAAAGTAACAGTGTCTTTAATTAAAGGAAGCTCTTCGAAAGTATGAAATCCTGGAGGGGACCCAACGACCCATTCTAGAGTTAGTTCAAACTCACTAGTTCCATCAAAAGCCCACGGGTTAACAGGACATTGCTCTAAATTTGTAAAAGTTTCATAAATAACTACGAAAAAGATTAAAATAGCAAATACTGATATATAACTACCAAAAGACGAAACATAATTCCACCCCGCATAAGCATCAGGATAGTCTGGAATTCGTCGCGGCATACCTGCTAAGCCAAGAAAATGTTGAGGGAAAAACGTAATGTTAACCCCTACGAACGTAGTCCAAAAATGAATTAACCCTAAATTCTCAGGGTACTGATACCCTGACATTTTACCAATCCAATAATAATACCCAGCGAATATACCAAATACAGCACCCATAGATAACACGTAATGAAAATGAGCAACAACATAGTAAGTATCATGCATTGCAATATCTAGACCAGCGTTTGATAAAACCACACCAGTCAATCCCCCAATAGTAAATAAGAAGATAAACCCAATAGCAAAAACCATTGGTGTTCTAAGATATATAGACCCACCCCACATCGTAGCGATCCAACTGAATATTTTAATACCCGTAGGGACAGCAATAATCATTGTAGCTGCTGTAAAATAAGCACGAGTGTCAGTATCCATACCAACAGTATACATATGATGTGCCCATACAATAAACCCAAGCAACCCAATACTTAACATAGCATAAGTCATCCCAACATAACCAAAAATAGGTTTTCGAGAAAATGTAGATACAATTTGACTAATGATACCAAAAGCAGGTAAAATTAAAATGTACACCTCAGGGTGACCAAAAAACCAAAATAAATGTTGATATAAGACAGGGTCACCACCACCAGCAGCATCAAAAAAGGTTGTATTAAAATTTCTATCTGTTAATAACATTGTAATAGCTCCTGCGAATACAGGTAATGATAACAACAACAAGAAAGCTGTAATCAATACAGCCCACACAAATAAAGGCAGACGATGCATTGTCATACCTGGACAACGCATATTAAAAATAGTCGTAATAAAGTTAACTGCACCAAGAATACTTGAAGCCCCTGATACATGCAGACTAAATATACCTAAATCAACAGCACCTCCTGGATGACCTGAAATACTACTTAATGGCGGGTATACTGTCCACCCAGTACCTGGCCCAGTCTCAACAAGAGTTGAACTCAATAATAAAATAAGCGCTGGCGGTAACAACCAAAAACTAATATTGTTCATTCTTGGAAATGCCATATCAGCAGCACCAATCATAAGAGGTACCATAAAATTACCATACCCACCAATTAAAGCGGGCATAACCATAAAAAATATCATTATAAAAGCATGGCCTGTAACAATTACATTATATAATTGGTGGTTTCCACCTAAAACCTGGATTCCTGGTCCTGCTAATTCCATTCGGATTAAAACAGACAGAGTAGTCCCAATCACCCCTGAAAATGCAGCAAAAATTAAATAAAGTGTTCCAATATCTTTATGATTCGTCGAAAAAAACCATCGTGAGATAAAACCAGACAT